TCTCTTTTTCGATCCCCTATTTCTTTCTTAAATAGAATTACTGATAAAACCCGTATATACATCTCTCTCTATATTTTCGAATTCTCTAAAATAGAGAGAGATAAAGAATAGGATAGGGGGATAAAGAAGGTTTTTTTCAAGTCTGACTTTTCGTGTAATTTCAGGTAATTCTCCCAGTTTAAAATGGGAGAGATGGCTGAGTGGACTAAAGCGTCGGATTGCTAATCCGTTGTACGAATTATTCGTACCGAGGGTTCGAATCCCTCTCTTTCCTCTTTCCCTTTCCTCTTTCCGTTGATGTCTTGATCTTTTGTTTTCTTTCAGATTCCGGTTTATACCCCTCCCCCCTTTTTTTCATTTTCTTTTTTAAAATTTCTTTAAAATAGTTAAAGATGTGGAATAGATAAAATCCTAAGAACGCTTCAAAATGAAGCAAGAAAAGGAAAAATCAGATTTTTATTCTTCACGTCCAGGATTACGCCCCGGATCATTAGATAGAAATCCAAATATGAAGAGAGAAACAAAAAAGATCACTACCGTATAAACAAAGAGTTTGAGAGTAAGCATTCTAGAATCTCCAAGATTCCTTTTTTGGTAAAAAGAGAATAGATTGCCCATTCTTATACTAGGCATCCCTTTTTATTTGGATACTTTGATACCAATAATGCAAAAGGGTCATAATAGGAAATAAGGATCGATCTAGATTTATGGTGGCTATCCAAGAATTGCAATCTTGGAATCGAGGTTTTATGCTCTTCATACTCTAAGACTTAGCCCATCTTATTTATTAATTGTTCACATTTTTTTTTATTTTCGAATAAATTCTGAATTTTTCTAGGCCAGTATTAAAGAGTTCATCGAAAACTGACTGCAGCTTGCCAAACAAAGGCTAAGAGAAAAAAGAAAAGAGGTATGACTGGCATAACATCTACGATTGGATTCAAAAAAGCGTAGGCTTCAGGCAATTTGCCGAAGAAAAAACTACTCGAATAAAGGACAGAATTAAGATAGATACAGATGAAACTAAAGATGTTAATCATAACAAACCTTTTTCGTTCTTGGGGATAATTTTGATTTTGATTGAGTTATTAAGATGTTATTTTTAGAAGATAAAAATCAAAAAAAGGAAGGTAGACAAAAAAAAAACTCTTCAATTCTCAAAAGAAAATAGAAGAAATCCTATTTTCATAGAATATCTTAATTGAATTCTATGTAATGATCAATAAAGTCCCTTTAATTATATGTTTCATCTATTCCATAGATATAGATATTGGGGTTAGGGTTGACAAAGGCCTATTACGCGTAGTATAATACTATCTATACTGGCGAATATAAATAAAAATGTCATGGCACTTTGGCTAAGCGGATAAGGCGGTAGCGGTTTTACGTAGAGGGGGGGTGGAATCCTTTCGTCTCAGAACATACAAATATCTATCTATTTGTATCGGCGTTGGTCAGCACTACTATACGCCACTGGGGCGTGGCCAAGTGGTAAGGCAACGGGTTTTGGACCCGATACGCGAAGGTTCGAATCCTTTCGTCCCAGAACAGAAAGAGATAGAGTCTTTCTATCTATCTAAATTAGATAGATATCTTTTTCTTTAAAATGGAAAAAGATTCCGATAGAGTTTTTTTTTTTTTAATAGAAAAAAAGAAGATTCTAGATTCTTCAATTCAATTTTTAAGAATAGAAATGAAAATTCTAATTTCAATCTGTTCATTTCGATATTTCACATATTCGAAATAGAATAGAAATCAAAATTGATAAACGGTTAGATATCGACTTAACTAAACCAATGATTATCCATGATTCCGTAATGGAATCAATTACAAACCGGTAACAAACTATAGGAATGTTATGTTAAAACTTCGTTTGAAACGCTGTGGACGAAAGCAACGAGCGGTTTATCGAATCGTTGCAATTGATGCTCGATCCCGAAGAGAAGGAAGGGATCTTCGAAAGGTGGGTCTTTATGATCCGATAAACAATAAAACCCATTTAAATGTTCCTGCTATTCTCTATTTTATTGAAAGAGGTGCTCAACCTACAAGAACTGTTCATTCTATTTTTAAGAAGGCGGGAGTTTTTAAGGATACAGGGATTCCCTTTGTTGGAACTTTAGTATCAAAATAAAAAACGAATACTAAGAATTAAGAAAAAGGGGAGCTAACCTTACTGATTCCCCCTCAATGAATTGATATTCATTGAATAAACCCTAGTTTTTTCATACCTTTTTCCGCCTATATCCATTTTTTTATGGATATGAAATGCCAATTCAATACAAGTCCTTAGTTCTTTTTTTCATTGGATTCTTTTTTAAATATGCACATTTCTATTTAAAACTTGTCGATAGCGTTTCGACAAAATAGAATGGTATGGTGTATAAAGAAAGGGATTGGATCTATTGATCCCCGTTCCATAGGTTTTTTTACTTTAGTTCATTCAAAAGCAAATGCTGGGTTCGGTGTATTTTCTCTGAATACAAGAAATCTTTATTTGACTTTCAAAAAGAAAGTAGATAAGGATAAGCAATGGCTGACATAGGGGATAGGAGATGGCCTCTCAATTTCGACTTTTTTTTGTTATCTGAAAAGTTCTTGTATTTTCATCTGATCTTTTCTATGTTCAGAATGGGTTCTCGTTGTTTTCTTCTTAGTTTCATGCTTTTTTTTTATCGTGTCGTGCAATTGTATCTCGTTTTTGATTTTGATTATATCTACGCGTTTTTTATTGGGGTTGCTAACTCAATGGTAGAGTACTCGGCTTTTAAGTGCGGCTAGCATCTTTTACACATTTTTATGAAGCAAGAGATTCGTCCATACCATCGGTAGGGTTTGTAAGACCGCGACTGATCCTGAAAGGAATGAGTGGAAAAAACAGCATGTCGTGTCTATCAATAGAGAATTCTGCGAATCTTTTCTATTCAGCAGATCGCTGCAAAATCTTCTTTGCATTTTTAACAAAAAGAATTGACAGTTGGGTCGAGTGAATAGATGGATAGAGTCCAGTGGTCCAAATCTAATTTTAGATAAACAAAAAGCAACGAGCTTCTGTTCATTATTTGAATGATTACCCGATCTAATTAAAGGTTAAAAAGAGATTAGTACCTAGGGCGGACGTAGCTTTTCTGATGAGTGGATTATCGGTTTTTTCTGAGTCCTAACTATTAGCTAGTCCCATTCGATTAGGGGTTGGTGATGAATGTGTAGAAGAAGCAGTATATTGATAAAGCTATTTTTGTTTCCAAAATCAAAAGAGCGATTGAGTTGAAAAAATAAAGGATTTCTAACCATCTTGTTATCCTACAATAAACAGAAACCAATGATAGGAAAAGGTAGAGGATAGAGAATCCGTTGATGAGTCCAATTGTCTCCGAGGTACCTCTTTTTTATTTACTAGACTACCTTGTTTTGACTATATCGCACTATGTATCATTTGATAACCCAAGAAATTCCCCACCTTTGGTTCAATTCAAATTGAGTTTCAAATGGAAGAATTTCAAGGCTATTTAGAAGTGGATAGATCGAGGCAACATAATTTTCTATACCCACTTATCTTTCGTGAGTATATTTATGGACTTGCGCATGGTCATGGGATAAATAGAAATAGATCCCTTTTGTTGGAAAATGTTGGTTATGACAATAAATATAGTTTCCTAATTGTGAAACGTTTAATTGCTCGAATGTATCAACAGAACCATTTTCGCAAATGCGAAAATGATTCCGCCCAAAATCAATTTATTGGGCACAATAAGAATTTGTATTCTCAAATGATATCAGAAGGATTTGCAGACATTGTGGAAATTTCACTTTTTCCGCAACTAGTATCTTACTTAGAAGGGAAAGCAATATCAAAATCTCTTAATTTACGATCAATTCATTCAATCTTTCCCTTTTTAGAGGACGAATGTTCTCATTTAAATTATGTGTCAGACGTACTAATACCCCACCCTACCCATCTGGAAATCCTAGTTGAAGTTCTTCGTTATTGGGTGAAAGATGCCTCTTTCCTGCATTTTTTACGGTTCCTTCTTTACGAGTATTGGAGTTGGAATAGTCTTATTATTCCAAAAAAATCGAGTTCCATTGTGTCAAAAAAAAATGCAAGATTCTTCGTCTTTCTATATAATATTCATGTATGTGAATACGAATCTATTCTCCTTTTTCTTCGCAATCAATCTTTTCATTTACGACCAACATCTTTTGGAATCCTTCTTGAACGAATTTTTTTCTATAAAAAGATGGGAGGTCTTGTAGCTATCTTTGGGAATGCTTTTGAGCATATTCATATTCTGCGGTTTTTCAAGGACCCCTTAATCCATTATGTTAGATACCAAGGAAAATCCATTCTGATTTCAAAAGACAGGCCCCTTTTGATGAATAAATGGAAAGATTATATTTCTAAATTATGGCAATGTCATTTTTATGTATGGTCTCAACCAGAAAGGATCCATATAAACCAATTATCCCAAAATTCCCTACACCTTCTAGGCTATCTTTTAAGCGTAGGACCAAATCCTTTGGTGGTACGGAGTCAAGTATTAGAAAATGCATATCTAATAGATAATGCTATTAATAAGTTAGAAACAAGAATTCCCATTTTTTTTCTAATTGGATCCTTGACTAAAGCGCAATTTTGTAACCCATTAGGGCAACCCATTAGTAAGTCAACTTGGGCTGATTCATCCGATTCTGATATTATTGACCGATTTGTGCGTATGTGCAGAAATCTTTCTCATTATTACAGCGGGTCTTCAAAAAAAAAGAGTTTGTATCGACTGAAATATATACTTCGACTTTCTTGTGTTAAAACTTTGGCTCGTAAACACAAAAGTACGGTACGTGCTTTTGTGAAAAAATTAGGTTCGGAATTATTGGAAGAATTTCTTAAGGAGGAAGAACAAGTCCTTTCTTTGATCTTTCCAAGATCCCTTTCTGCTTCGGGAAGGTTGTCTAAAGGGCGGGTTTGGTATTTTGATATTATTTGTGTCAACGATTTG